TGGAGTTATGGATTTTCAGTTTATGGGAGGTAGTATGGGATCCGTAGTAGGTGAGAAAATCACCCGTTTGATCGAGTATGCTACTAATCGATCTCTACCTGTCATTATTGTGTGTGCTTCCGGAGGAGCACGCATGCAAGAAGGGAGTTTGAGCTTGATGCAAATGGCTAAAATATCTTCTGCTTCATATGATTATCAATCAAATAAAAAGTTATTCTATGTATCAATCCTTACATCTCCTACAACTGGCGGAGTTACAGCGAGTTTTGGTATGTTGGGAGATATCATTATTGCTGAACCTAATGCCTACATTGCGTTTGCGGGTAAAAGAGTAATTGAACAAACATTGAAAAAGACAGTACCCGAGGGTTCACAAGTGGCTGAGTATTTATTCCATAAGGGCTTATTCGACCCAATCGTACCACGTAATCCTTTAAAAGGTGTTCTGAATGAGTTATTTCAGCTACATGGTTTCCTTCCCTTGAATCAAGATTAAAAAAAGATTTTCAAAAAGATTGAAATTCTTCATTTTCAAATGGAAGTATAGCACTAGCTTCAGTTATTTTTCTTTGTAGCGAATAAGCATTTAGTTCATTAGAATGAAAAAAACAAAACTAAGAAGATGGTGTTTTCTTTGGGGACATCAGTTATAAGTGTAGTAAGAGTCAGAAGTTTTGGATAATTACTTTTTGCCCCGGATCCTTTTTTTATTCTACCTCTCTTCCTGATTAGAAATAAGCATCCCTCTATCGACAAGATAAAAAAGGATTTCTTTCTCCTTCCGAGAAATCCGGGAAAGAAAAATGAATTTCTTCGTCCTTTTGACATATTCATATATAGAACAACGAAAAATAGATAAAAAAAGATATCGAAAAAATGAAAAGAAAATAATAAAAAAGAAGAAATCTCAAATCAAATAAATAAAATAGAAATATTCAAATAACAAATAATAAGAATATAGAGGTTCTTTCTATTTACCGAGAATCCCCGTTTTTCACTAGGAATCCCTGTTTGTTGGATAAGATTGGTTAAAGTCGGGAACTCATAAGAAACTCTTTTCTATCTTTCCTTTCAAAACAAAAAAAGGTGTTTTGAAAGGAAAGATAGAAAAGACTATGAAGATAAGGATGGGAGAAGAAGAATCCAATTTATGAAAGCGGATTCTCATACATATTCGTGTAGAAAGAGGAATAGGTACACTTCATTTAGTTCTACATTCGTTATTGATTCTGAAATACTTCATATTAAGATTATCTTAATATTCTTTCTAATAGATAGACTTATCATAAGATATCTTTATAATTAGAATTTAGAATTATAATAGGTACAAATATGAAATCGAGGTACCCATTCTATGATAGATTTGAACTTTCCCTCTATTTTTGTTCCTTTAGTGGGCCTAGTCTTTCCGGCAATCGCAATGGCTTCTTTATCTCTTTATGTCCAAAGAAATAAGATTGTCTAAATATGATGGGACCAAATCTCATCAATTTCTTTCAACACTGGATCATCATACAGATGCTTTTTTAATGTAATATGGTAGGATATATGATATGTGGCCTTTCCGAAAACAAATGGAAGAGTGGTTTTGTTATGTATGCCGATGCATAATATACGCATTAATGCATGTATATGCGGTTATAGCTTAAGAAATTAAATGATTAAATTCAAAATGATCAGCAAATCTTTTTTGAAAAATATTTGAAATAGAAACTCAATGTATCTAACCAATTATTCCTAATGGTTCCCGTCGGAATGCTGCTAGTTGATGAAAGTTACTTCGGGATCAAGCAATAAAGTCGAGTCAAATCCATTTGGGTTATTCTCTCAATTCCAATCGAATGCAACTGGATCTAGTATAGTATGAACTGGCGATCAGAACTTATATGGATAGAACTTATAACGGGGTCTCGAAAAACAAGTAATTTTTGCTGGGCCTGTATCCTTTTTTTAGGTTCACTAGGATTCCTAGTGGTTGGAACTTCCAGTTATCTTGGTAAAAATCTGATATCCGTATTTCCGTCTCAGCAAATTCCTTTTTTCCCACAAGGGATCGTGATGTCTTTCTATGGGATCGCAGGTCTATTCATTAGTTCTTATTTGTGGTGCACAATTTCATGGAATGTAGGTAGTGGTTATGACCGATTCGATAGAAAAGAAGGGATAATGTCCCTTTTTCGTTGGGGATTTCCTGGAAGAAATCGTCGCATCTTCCTTCGTTTCTTTCTGAAAGATATCCAATCAATCAGAATGGAGGTGAGAGAGGGTCTTTTTCCTCGTCGTGTCCTTTATATGGAAATCAGGGGCCAAGGAGCCATTCCCTTGACCCGTACTGATGAGAATTTGACTCCACGAGAAATTGAACAAAAAGCTGCCGAATTGGCCTATTTCTTGCGCGTACCCATTGAAGTATTTTGAAATGAACTGAAGAATAAATCTCAGCATGAGAGAAGGAACTTAATGCATCTCAAAAGCAGGAGGAAGTATATGGAACAATATTCATAAAATAGAATATAACTAATCAAATAAAATAGATTTTCAAATCTATTAAGGAGAATAGAAACTATTTGTACACAAAAACTATTTTTTATACGCATACACATGGCGTCCAGCTTCACTCTTTATACTAGTAAAAGGTCTAATAAGCATAGATTCATCAAATATCCTAACATGTCTTTTGTTTTCGTAAAATATAATTCCTCTTTTTAGGCCTTTGAATTGATACCCTATCCCCGCGCTGCGGTTAGACAGTGAAATCTTTCGAATTCGAAATAGAAATAAAAGAATTAAAGGATCCGGTAGGGTTCGTCTTTCAATCCAAATTCTATTCGTTAGTTCAAATGGGTTTTCGAGTCTTCATGGAAAGGAAGAAATGAAGAGGAAATCGGTTACAATTTGCCTAATCGAGATCTCTGGAATATGGAAAGAGTATTTACTTCTTTTTTTTCATTCGAAAAGGGCCTTCTTCTATGTTCTATTCTAGATTATTCTAGATCCAAAGACTCAATTCTTACACAAAAACAAAAATAGGAAAAGATCCATAGGTTCGATACCTTGTTCTTGTTAGAGTTATAGGCTCTTGTTATATAACTCGTGCTTCAGAGAAATCTCAGATAGAATCGACGAATGAAACAGGTTCATTAACAATTCACATCACAGATACAGAATGAAAAAAAAGAAAGCATTGGCTTCCCTCCCATATCTTGTGTCTATACTCTTTTTGCCCTGGTGGGTTTCTCTTTCATTTAAGAAATGTCTAGAAACTTGGATTCTGAATTGGTGGAATACCAGGCAATCCGAAATCCTTTTGAATGATATTCAAGAGAAAAATGTTCTAGAAAAATTTATGGAATTAGAAGAACTATTCCTGTTGGACGAGATGATAAAGGAGTACTCGGAGACACATATGCAAAGGCTTCGTATAGGAATGCACAAGGAAACAATACAATTGGTCCAAAGACACAATGAATCTCATTTCCATATCATTTTGCATTTCTCTACAAATCTAATCTGTTTCGCTATTCTAAGTGGTTATTTTGTTCTGGGTAATGAAGAACTTTTCATTCTAAATTCTTGGATTCAGGAATTTCTCTATAACTTAAGTGATACAATCAAAGCTTTTTCGATTCTTTTAGTTACTGATTTATGGATCGGATTTCACTCGACCCATGGTTGGGAACTAATGATTGGTTCGATCTACAACGATTTTGGATTGGCTCAGAATGATCAGATTCTATCTGGTCTTGTTTCCACTTTTCCAGTGATTCTAGATACAATTGTGAAATATTGGATCTTCCGTTTTTTAAATCGTGTATCTCCTTCGCTTGTAGTAATTTATCATTCAATGAATGAATGAATAATTCATTAGATCTTTTGATATCAATCAAATCAGAATCTTTCTTCGTGTATAAAGAAATCATTTGAAATCTTACTTATTCTTTATACTTCTACCTTTTCAATTCAAGGTATTCATACTATATTCCACCAGTACAATTCTTTCAGTACAATCAATACAATGGCAAACTCGTGGATAGGGAATTCTACTAGCTACCTATCGAATTTATTGTAGAAATTCCGGAGATCAATGATTGGACCATGCAAAATAGAAAGACTTTTTCTTGGGTAAAAGAACAGATGACTCGATCCATTTATGTATCGATCATGATATATGTAATAACTCGAGCATCTATTTCAAATGCATATCCCATTTTTGCGCAGCAGGGTTATGAAAATCCACGAGAAGCAACTGGGCGAATTGTATGTGCCAATTGCCATTTAGCTAATAAGCCCGTGGATATTGAAGTTCCGCAAGCTGTACTTCCTGATACTGTATTTGAAGCAGTTGTTCGAATTCCTTATGATATGCAACTGAAACAAGTTCTTGCTAATGGTAAAAAGGGAGCTTTGAATGTAGGAGCTGTTCTTATTTTACCCGAGGGATTCGAATTAGCCCCCCCCGATCGTATTTCTCCCGAAATGAAAGAAAAGATGGGCAATCTTTCTTTTCAGTGTTATCGTCCTAATAAAAGAAATATTCTTGTGATAGGTCCTGTTCCCGGTCAGAAATATAGTGAAATCGTCTTTCCTATTCTTTCCCCCGACCCTGCTACGAAAAAAGACGTTCACTTCTTAAAATATCCCATATATGTAGGTGGGAACAGAGGAAGGGGTCAGATTTATCCTGATGGTAGTAAGAGTAACAATACAGTTTATAATGCTACATCAGCTGGTATAGTAAGCAGAATAGCACGTAAAGAAAAGGGGGGATATGAAATAACCATAGTTGATGCATCAGAAGGACGTCAAGTGGTTGATATTATACCTCCAGGACCAGAACTTCTTGTTTCAGAAGGTGAATCTATCAAGCTTGATCAACCATTAACAAGTAATCCAAATGTAGGAGGGTTTGGTCAGGGAGACGCAGAAATAGTGCTTCAAGATCCATTACGAGTCCAAGGCCTTCTGTTCTTCTTGGCATCTGTTATTTTGGCACAAATATT